CCACAGCGAAAAATGCCATTGCCAAAAAGTGACAAGATAACATTTCCATTTATTCATGGAAAGAGACGTCCCTTTTGAAGCCAGACTGGATTTTCTTTGATACCTAATAGAATGCATGCAAGGTTCGTTGCCCAAGCACAGGTTTGCCTGAAAATCCTTAACCTTAAGAAAGACGTTCACAAGACGTTTTATTTTTCGATAGAAATAGATTCGTTCAAGAAGAACTCCAGAAGATGTTGATCGTAAATGAGAAGATTGGTTCCGTAGAAAGACGAAAATGGATTCATATTCAGATACATGAGAATTATATAAGAATAAGAATAATCTTTGATTTCTTTTTAAAAAAGAGGAACTCGCTTTCGTTGGAGTAATAAGACTATTGCAATTACAATACTCATTGAGAAAGAATCGTAATAAATGCAAAGAAGAGGCATCTTTGACCCAGTAGCGAAGAGTTTGAACCAAGATTTCCCCATGGACAAGGTGGGGTATTAGTATATCTAATACTAAATTTAGATGTGAAAAATTGTCCTCTAAAAAGGGAAATATTGAATGAATTGATCGTAAATTCTGAGATTTGACTATCTTTTTCTCTAGACAAGATATTAATCGTCGAGAAAATGGAATTTCCACAATAAAAGCAAACCCCTCTGATATAATTTGAGAATAGAAATTCCTGTTGCGCACCCAAAATGGGTTTTGGTTCCAATCATTAGGAGAAATAAGAAAATGGTTCTGTTGATACATTCGAGAAATTAATCGTTTCACAATCAGTAAACTGGATTTATTGTCATAACCCGGATTTTCCGACAAAATAGATCTATTGAAACCACGATCATGAGCAAATGCATAAATATACTCTTGAAAGATAAGTGGATATAGGAAGTCGTATTGTTCAGATCTCTCTAGTTGTAAATATCTTTGGATTTCCTCCATTTGAAATTCGATTTGAATCAAAGGTAGAAGATTGGGGGGGTTATCAAATGATACATAGTGCGATACAGTCAAAACAAGGTATTGTAGTAAGAATATATACCTCGGAGACAGGTAACCTTATCAACAGATTCTCTACCCTCTCCTTTTCCACTCATTTAATTCATCTATCTTATAGGATAACAAGATGGTTAGAAATCTTTTATTTTTTAAACCTAATCGCTCTTTTGATTTCGGAAAAAACTTTCTTTATCAATATACTGCTTCTTTTACACACCCATCTCCATTCCATAATAGAGATGCCAATAGTTAGGATTCATTAAAAAAAGATCGAATCCACTCGTGGAGCCCTTCCCGTATTGGGCACTAATCTATTTTTAACGTCTAATTAGATCGGGAAATTATTCAAATTAAGAACAGAAGCTGGTTGCTTTTTCTTTCTGATAATTAATTGAAGCCGTAGGGCCTCTATCCATTTATTCATTCGACCAAACTTTATTTGGTTCCGTTCCAAGAATTCGTCGAACAAGGGTTTGTACCGATCCGATCAGAATGAAATATCCTCAGAACTCTCCATTGATACGACATGCTATTTTTTCCATTTAGTCCCTTTCAGGATCAGTCGCGGTCTTCCAAACTTTACCAATGGTATGGACGAATTCCTCACTTCATCCGAATGTGTAAAAGATTCTAGCCGCACTTAAAAGCCGAGTACTCTACCGTTGAGTTAGCAACCCGAAGAAAAGATATATAGATTAAACAAAATTTCAACAAACAAGGGGTGTGGTGTATAGATAGAATCTAAATCAATTAAATTCAATTTAAACAAAGAGCAAGGGATTATACGAACTAATCAAACTTTGAGCTAAAAAATCTAAAAAAAACGGATTTTCTGATGGATTCGAAAGATAAAAATGAATCGATTCGATGAAAATACAAAAAATTATCAGATAAAAGAAATATACATAATTGTAAAACTATGTTATCTATCCCCTTTCAATCAAAAAAACCTCTTGGATCAAAGAAAGCATCGTTTATGAATAAGGTAAAGTAAAAAACCTGTGGGACGGAAATAAATAGACCCCAGTTCACTTATCACGATGAATTATATTTGTTCAATATACTCTTGTCAATATAAATCTTGCGAAAAAAATACAGTGGAAAAAACAAAAGAAATTGCACTGTTAAATTGAAATTCAATGAATTTCAATTTAACAGTGCAATAATATTCAAAATTGTCTTGGATTGACACTACATATTTAATTTACATAGATCGAAAAAGTAGAAATGGAAGAATTAAAAAAAATATCGGATTTTTTAGTCCCTAATGTATTTTGTATTTCATCAATCTAAGTGGAATAAGCTAAAGTAAATCCCTTGTTGGCTAGTCGAAAACCACACAATTGAAGTAAATGTCCGAATTGGATATTGATAAGATCAATAAACTAAGATTTTGTCCATCGGATCGACGGAAACCAATGATAAATAGATACGAATACAGCAGAAAGGGGGAAATAAAAAAAAAGTATAGAAAAATTCTAAAAAGTTATAGACAAGTCGCCACCCCCTCGGGATTTCTTTAATTGAATTTCATTTGATTAGAGGGAAGTTCCTTAAAAACTTCCGCTTTCTTTAAAAGATTCTGAACAGTTCCTGTGGGCTGAGCACCCCTTTCAAGGAAATATAGAATAAGAGGAACATTTAAATAAGTTTGATTCTTCATTGGATCATAAAAGCCCACCTTTCTAAGCTCTTTTCCTTCTCTTCGGGATCGAACATCAATTGCAACGATTCGATAGACGGCTCATTGGGGTAGATGTAGATGAACAATACCCCCCCTAGAACCGTATAGGAAGTTTTCTCCTCGTACGGCTCGAGAAAAATGATTTGATTCGAAGTTTTTTTTGTCTATGTATGCAATTTTACTAAATTAAATGACAAATGGACCTATAAAATCAATTAGACTATGATTTCAGTCTTTTTTTTCTTGAAAAATAAACCATTTGTACTCATAACTCAAGTTGGATAACTCTCAAAATAGCTCAAGGAAAAATCTTTAGTCAATTTCATTTATTGAGTGGTCTTTACTCCCATTTGTTTGTCTCGTTTCAAATTTGATTTGGCTTCTTTAGTCTGATCCTGTTATTGAGACTGTCGAGACCATTAAAACGGTGTTTCCTTGTTCTTAGATCCCCTATCCTTATTTTAAATCATTGGGTTTAGACATTCCTTCGGTGCTTTTTAATCCTTTCAAAATGGTAGCAACATACCCTTTTTGGATTTCTTTCTATCAAAGAATCCTATGGACGATTGATTCCCGTGTGATACACTTTGAATCGAAAAAGTTTGATCAATTTCAACAAGTTTTGCTTTTGAATTGGAAACTTGCTCGAATTCGATCCTTTTAATTTCTAGATATGGAAGATACATTTACGAAGTTGTTCCAATTGATTGATTGGCATTAACCCTAGATCCTTGCCCCCAAGAAATGAACTAATCCTTTCGACTCGAGCTCCATCGTGCACTATTTACAACCCAACAACAAACGAAGGGTTCCAGTGTAACAGAACAAACAATGTCGAGCCAAGAGCACCCTCATTCCTAAATAAATCGAGAGTGGTGGATGTAAAAATCCACAAGGGATCGTGTCCTTCAAGTCGCACGTTGCTTTCTACCACATCGTTTCAAACGAAGTTTTACCATAACATTTCCTCTAATTTGGAACCGGTATGGAATTGATTCCATTATGGAATCATGAATAGTCATTGGTTCAGCTGTCCATAGACATCGTAATCTAGACTTTTCTTTTATATATGATATGGGATTTTTCTGAAAAAGTCTTAGCAAGACAGCATCTTTAACATACATATATAATAGAAATCAAAATATATAGATAAGAACCCCAATTAGGAAATTTGCCAAATAAATGGTTGACAAAATATTTTAAGTAGGAGATAAAAAACTCGGGGTAGCGTTAGAGAAATTAAGCCAGACGAATTAGACAAGACGAATTAAACAAGACGAATTAAACAAGACGAATTAGATCAGACAAATTAGATTCGAGAAATGAGAATTCGATAGTAGGTCCAACTCCATTAATAGGTCTAGGTCTCGGCTTCCAAATAGAATCTTCCCAATTCGAATTTTCCCAATTCGATTTGAATTGGGTGGTTCCTGTTTGGATAGAATTCGAATTGGTAGATTTTTCAGTTTAGAAAAATGAGTAATTCGAAGAAATAGAAATCTATAAACGAATCACTTTTGGAATCGGCATCTTCAAGTGACTCAATAGGATTAATTAAATAATTTCCTTCTTTTTGAGTCCATTCCACTTACAAGGAATTATTCAAAATATTTATTAAAAGCCTTTCTAATTGAAAAAGTTTCCTATTTAGACATCATTATTTCCATTTAATTTGTTTAATTTGTTTGATTTAATTGGACACTAAGCATCGCGTTTGATCTTCCTATGAGGATCGGTGATTCTTTTTTAATCAGAACCGATTTAATTTAAAATCGATAAATAGAGAAAAGAAAAAAAGAAGACAGAAATGCAATTTTTTTTTCATGAGATGTATAAAAAAATGCTGGAAGTTAAGATTTGAATCTTTATTCTTTTCTTCTGATTACGAAAATCAAAAAAATAGGAAGAGGTTTTCGTATCTATCAGATAGACTGAACAGTTGTCACTATTATAGATATTCTATAATAGTGAATTGAAATCATTTCAGAATTGAAGGGATCATAAATATTTTTCACAAAACCCCCAAAAGATTGTCATTGAAATAGAACGCTACATACCATCTAAGCTAAACATGTCCTCATTTTCTATGATATGTATTTTCTTTAAAATAGGTTTGAGTAATAGTTCAATATTCGACTCTTGTCATAAAGTGAATAAAAATGGCTCTGCGCTGGGACGGAAGGATTCGAACCTCCGAATAGCGGGACCAAAACCCGATGCCTTACCACTTGGCGACGCCCCATTTCAATTTCGAATCTACACTAAGAAACAATAATATTGGTATTGGTTGTTTGTCAACTCCAATTCAAATATCTCTCTATCT